GGGCGCCAGTGTGCTGGAATTCAGGTCTCAAAAAAAATTTTCAAGAGGGGGGGATTTTCACCCCCACCCCTGGCCTCCAAAACCAGGATTCTAACAGCTAAAATACCTCTTGTARAAATTTCGTCATCATTTTTGTGACGCGGTGAACATATTATGTATATAGTACATTCTTATAACTACCCCATGGATGTGTTTATGTGCCCTTCTGATTTTTGGTCTAACCCACAGGCGAGAAACGACCAACCTGACCCCCGAAGATACAATAACCAGATCTATGGATATTGATGGTAGAGTTACTGTCTTTTAACTTGAACCGACATCTGGTTTGAATCTATGAACATTGATGGTAGAGTTACTGTCTTTCAACTTGAACCGACATCTGGTAAAGATGCCTAATAGCAAGGTGCACTTGACAACGCATAACTGAGTCTGCCCTCATCTGTAGTTTTTTTTTTCTGTGAAGTCAATCCCCCATAAAGTCTTAAATTGGGATTACTCGATCTAAATCTGAACCAACGGTGCAAGATGATAACATTACCAGGATAGATTGTATGTTATTTTATTCATGAATCTTAGACATATTTTTTTTACCTATTGAATTATCAATATTTTATTTTAGCTTTCCCCCCGGAGCTTGTTTATTTAAGATTCTAACTTTTGAACATGAGTTAAACTTTTATTTTAAGGTTAACCCCCCTACCCCCCATATTAATCTAATCAGTACATTTATCCTTTTTTGGCTAACCCCCAAAGCAAAAGGAAAAATTTAGTGTACTTACGAAACTGGAATAACAACATATTATTAATAAAAATATGTTAAGAGAATGGGATGAAATATAATATTTACGACATACTGACATAGCCTACATTCAAATTTTGCGAAATCTATTATTATAGTATGCACACTATAA